AGATCCTGAAGGATCCATAGGCCATCATGAGGAAGCACTTCTTCTATAGGATGCTTTATTTTTACATAGAAAAAAATTCGCTCAAAAAAGATACCAGAAGATGTTAATCGTAAATGAGAAGATTGGTTGCAGAGAAAAAGTAAGACGGATTCATATTCACAAACATGAGAATTATACAGAAACAAAAAAAATCTTGGATTACTCTTTGAAAAAATAGAAATATAGTTATTTTGAAATTTTTTTGGAATAAAAAAACTATTACAATTATAATACTCTTGAAGAAAAAGCCCTAATAAATGCAAAGAAGAGGCATCTTTTACCCAATATCGAAGGGTTTGAACTAAGATTTGCAGATGAATCGGATAGGGTATTAGTACATCTGAAGCATACGTTAAATGTGTAAATTTTTCCTCTAAAAAAGGAAATATTGACTGAATTGATCGTAAATTATAATACTTTATGACTTCGCGACCCGGTAAGGAAGATGTTACTCGTAGGGCAAATGGCATTTCCACAATGCCGACAAACCCCTCTGATATCATTTGATAATACAAATTCTCATTGAACCCAAAAACTTGATTTTGGTTAGAATCTTTATGGGAAATAATCAAATGATTCGTTTGATACATTCGAAAAATTAAACGTTTTATAACCAGTAAACTATAATGATTGTGAGAACTCACATTTTTTAATAAGTTCCATCTAGTTAAACCACGATCACGAACAAATGCATACATATACTCCCGAAAGATAAGTGGGTATAGGAGTTGATATTTCCCAGATCTATCTAGCTCTAAAAATTCTGGATATTTCGTCATTTTAATTTTTTTTTACCGAAAAAAGAATCGGATCCATTGGGTTATCAAATGATAACATAGTACGATAGAGTCAAAACAAGGTATTATCTTAAAAATAATAATAGGATACCTCGGAAAAAGATACGATTAAAAAACGGACTCTTGATCCTCCGTTTTTTCAACCAAGAGGTTTATGTTCGGATAACAAGATGGTAAGAAATCCTTTATTTTTTCAATCCAATCGCTCTTTTGATTAAAAAAAGATTTCTTTATCAATATACTGCCTTCTTCATACACATTTATTTCTACTACATATACATAATGGAGATAGCTAATAGTTAGGATTCAAAACAAATTGATAATACGCTCATGGTAAAAGTATTCCCCGCGTCAAGGACTAATATAGTTTTAACGTCTAATTAGATCGGGTAATCATTCAAAAATTAAGAACAGGAGCTCGTTACTTTTTCTTTTCCTATAATTGGAACCTATAGTTAGGATCTATCCATTTATTTAGTCGACCTAACTCTCAATTTAGTTTTAATTTCTTTGCTTGTTAATGTTAAATTAAGCAAGGTTTCACCCTATCCCCATAACAGTAAGAACAAAATATTCTTAGAATTCTTTATTTATACGACATGCTGTTTTTTCCAGTCATTTTTTTCAAGATCAGTCGTGGTCTTACAAACTCTACCGATGGTATAGACGAATCACTTGCTTCATACAAACGTGTAAAAGATGCTAGCCGCACTTAAAAGCCGAGTACTCTACCGTTGAGTTAGCAACCCGAACTCAAAAAATGAGTATGTCGTGTATAGATACAATAGGAATCCCAATAAAAAAAGAGATAAAATAGTACGACGCAATCAAAAAATTTAAAAAAGACAAAACAAACATAAAAAAATATAGAATAAATTTTGAACATAATAAAGATAAACCGAAGAGCGGGGAGAAATGGAGCAATTTCTCCACGCTCAGATTATATTTATTTGAGACATTATTGTCAATAGAAATGGGAATGTTGAGAAAAAAATACAATAAAAAAAATTAAAATTTGTGAATTTACTAAAATCAAAAACTAAAGGGTTATTTTAGATTTATTTTTATATTAGATTGACACTACATTATAGAAGTGACATAAAAATATTAAAGCATTTACAAATAAATTAACCAAATCGAAAAGAAAAACCCCGTTTTATTCAATTAATATCAATCTAAGTAAAAAAGAAAGGATTAAGCCGTTACTTTTTTGTTCATAGAATTCCACTGAAGAATTCCCAGAACAGTCTACTTTTTTGGTTATAAAAGATGACACTATCCGGGAACAATAAGAAATATGATATAAAAGGAAAACTCTCTACTGGAGAAAAAATGGAAAATATTAGACAAAACTCTATAAAAATTGGCCACACCTTCTTTATTTTAATCTCCTTCTTGTTGTAGAGACAAGAGTTTTTCCCTGTTTTAAAACCCTTTATCTTTCTTTGCCTTGAATCATTGGGTTTAGACATTACGATTTTTTATCCTTTTAATCAAAATGGCTGCAACATACCTTTTTTTGTGATTTCTTTGTATCACCGAATCCTACTAAAGGTTAATTCCTGTGTAATAGACTTTTTATTTGATTGAAAGGTTTTTACAAATTCCAACAAATTTGAATTTACGGGGTACTTGAGTTGGCCCTTTTAGATTTCCATATAGAAAATATACTTAACAAAGTTATCCTAAATTATTAATTTTTATACAAATATATATACACATATAAACTAAAGAAAATCTAATAAAATAAAAATATATACTAAATAATATATTTAGATATATTAATTTAGTAATTAAATATAATAGTACTGCAATTCTAAAGAAGTATATTTGGAATCCGCATCATAAAATAACAGGGTATTTACTCGATATTTATAAGATAAATTCAACAATTTCACATGTTATTCTTCGAATATTAAACTAAGAATGAGTTTATCAATTTTATAAATGGATAACAATTTAATTCGTGGGTTATTTGCACTCTATTAAATTTGTGAAAAAAGATATCATTCATAGAAGACTCATAAAAAAGAAGAATAATAATTTTTTTTTACTGTTAAACAGAAGATCATTCAAAAAAAATCAAACGTTTTTCTTATTTCTTTTGATATAGATGGAGTAAGCCTATAGTAATTTTTAACTATCTTGAGTATGTATACAGATACACACTGGGACGGAAGGATTCGAACCTCCGAATACCGGGATCAAAACCCGTTGCCTTACCACTTGGCGACGCCCCATGACACAAATAAAGACTAAGATTGGTACTAGTTGTTCGTCAACTTGAGTCTAACTATGCATAAAATAAATTAGATTGTTGAAAGAATTTTTCTATGTATAAATATAGAATTAAACTAAGGAATTTATTGATCATTACATCTAATTCAATTAAGATATTATATGAAAGTATGATTTATTCTATTTACTTTTGATTTTCGAATCAAAGTTGAAGAATTTTTGATTGGGCAAGTTAAAATCAAAGAAGGGTTTTTTGTATATCCACTTTATTTCTTTAACCTTCTATAAATAATGCAACTTATTAATAACTCAATCAAAATAAATATAATTACCCTCAAGAACAAAACGTTTGTTATGCTTAATATATTAAGTTTGCCCTGTAGCTGTCTTAATTCTACCCTTTTTTTAAATAGTTTTTTCGCCGCCAAATTGCCCGAAGCCTACGCTTTTTTAAATCCAGTCGTAGATGTTATGCCAGTAATACCTCTTTTCTTTTTTCTCTTAGCTTTTGTTTGGCAAGCTACTGTAAGTTTTCGATAATATTATTATTTAAATACCTTTTTTTTTAGTATTTACTACCGCCCTAGACAAATTCATGTTTTATTGTAAAAAATTTATAATAATCAATAAGATCCTATAAATCTTACAGTATGAAACCTTGATTGAAATAGTTCAATTATTGTATAAAAAGTTCACAACACCACATTTGACTTCATTATTATGCCCTTTTTCCAGCGAAGACCTCTTCCAAAATGTATAATTGTGGGTATAAGAGGTTTTTTCTTAATTTGGTGACAATTTTAAAAAATATATCTTAAAATATAATAAAATACGGAAGCTAAAATACAAATATCCGCATGGAAGATCTACTCTCTTTATTTTTCCTAAAAAAAAACTTTTGGAGATTCTGTAATGCTTACTCTAAAACTATTTGTTTACACAGTAGTGATATTCTTTGTCTCTTTATTCATCTTCGGATTCCTATCTAATGATCCGGGACGTAATCCTGGACGTGAATAATAAAAAAGAAATAAGGTTTGTTTTTCTTGCTCGATTTTAAAATGTTATTTAGTAGTATTTTATAACTTTCACATTTTTAATTTAACTAGTAAAAAAAGGAAATCAAAAGTTATCAATGAAAACGGAAAGAGAGGGATTCGAACCCTCGGTACGAAAAACTCGTACAACGGATTAGCAATCCGACGCTTTAGTCCACTCAGCCATCTCTCCCTAATGCACAAAATAAAGTACAATAAATTAAATAAAAGTCAATATAGGGCTTCAAAAAATACTTTTATTTAATTTATCCGTAATTTATCTGTAGAAAATGTATAAAAAAAATTAATAATAATAAATAAAATAAATCAAAAAGTACTTTTTTATTTTGTACAAAAAACAGGAATTTCCCCGGCCTGGCCAGTACCTAGCTGGGCCAGGTCTCTTTTGTTCCAATGACTAAAATTAAATAAAAAAGGTTCTTCTTCTAACGTAAGATAGGAAAAGAAGGGAACTGTGAATTCTTGTTCACCGCATTTTTATGTTACGACTTAAATAGTTTTGTCAAGCCATATCCGATAAAAACTTCTAAGCAAAAAACTTGGGATAAAATTTGGTCCTAATCTCATTACGTCTTCTCGTTTACGCTCTAATTTTCCGGATTCCTTCGTATCTTTTGATTACCAACAAATATCTTGTTCGACAAAAAGTAGATTTATACATAATAATCGGATTGTAGCGGGTATAGTTTAGTGGTAAAAGTGTGATTCGTTCTATTAAGCCCTTAATGGTTAAGGGGTCCCCCGGGGTTGATTTATATGCCATTCCGATCAAAAACTTTATCTCGTAAAAAGGATTTACTCCTTTACCTCTCAATGAAAAAATAGAGGAAGAATATATATTCTCGTGATTTGTATCCAAGAGTTAATT